AAGAATGATAAAAAAAAAGATAAACGAAATTCATTTTCATTTTTAAATTGAAATTAAAGTAAAGGAAATTTTGATTGGATCAGGAATCAACGGTATGGATAAAAGATCTTCCTATGTTATACTATTCAATTCTTGACGATGAATCGATTTGATAGCTCAGATATTGTTATTCATGATATTGATCTGATTCGATTACATCGAGATGTAATTCATCCCATTGAATTTACAGACGAAAAATTTATCATCTCTATGGGATTAAATCCCGAGTTATTGCGAATTAAATAAAAACGAAACGATGAGATTATGGAAGTAAATATTCTCGCATTTATTGCTACTGCACTGTTCATTCTAGTTCCTACTGCTTTTTTACTTATAATATACGTAAAAACAGTAAGTCAAGGCGATTAATTTGAATTAAACTTGACTTTTTAGTTCTTATCAATGATTGAAGAAAGGAAAAAAAAAAAAATGAAAAAGATTCCAATTTCGCGTCTTAAATGAAATGAGCGAACTGGAATCAGCAGTATTCTATGAGAGCAGTATTTTATGAGAGATGATAGTATGGTAGAAAGATAAATATGAATCTTTTTACCATACTATCTAATATTGTACTGTATAAAGTTTACTGTCTGAAGATACAGGTTAATTTAATATATATCAATCTACATTATTATCTTCATATATATCGATATCAATTCCATATATATAATTACTATAGTGTCGTGTCCCAATTATATTTCTTTGCTTCATCTAGTTGATTTGTGTTGTGTTGATTCCAATTAATCTGAAATAATCGAAAGACAACTCTTATTCTTACGATTTGAATTCCTAGATTTCGGATTCTTTTTAATATGAATCCCGATATCCATTGAAAGAAAGAAAAAAATCAATGAAAGAAAAAAGGGTATGGGTAAAATAAAATAACAAAAAGTAATCTTTTTGTTAGCATTCCGACGAAGAAGTAATTGATTGAGCAGTTGGTAGAGGGCCCGGGGGTTCCATGGGAACTTCTTCGGATTTCGAAAAGGATTAGTAAAACTCACCTATTTTTAACGTTTGAACCATGCCATGAAATGAGCTCAATAAAGCAAGCACAGCATAAAAAAATTGATAAAATAATAAAACAAGCGGTAAGTGCGCAATACGCGACTCGCCCAAGACAATATTTTATATTTTTTTATGTGTAGTATCTCGTTGGACAACCACTATGTTGTTTCCCATAAAAAATGTGTATCCATTATCCATGTAATAACAGAACTATTTTCTTTTCTCTTTGAACAGGAAAGAGGGAAACAACTAAAAAGTCAAATAAAAAAAGGTTCCGTTTTTCCCCATTGCCCATATATAACTTTTGTAAGAGTCGGTTTATCGAAGTAGAAAAGTTATGAAGAATACGGTTGGAATCAATTTCCTCCCATTTGTATTTCTTTTACTTTCGAAATACGAAATGGGAATAATTGAAATATTTGTTTGATTGAAAGAGTTCATATATTATTCATAGAATACATTACTCCACTAGAGTCCACTATAATTTTCATTTCGAAACGAAGATTTTTTTTATTTCAATTTTAAAATTGAATTTGAAATAGTGAAATTCAACTAAATACTAAATTACTAAATTAAATACTAAATTACTAAATAAAGGCTTTTCAGAACAGAACGATCTATAAAAAAAAATTGATACAGTTTGATTCCTAAATTCAATTAGTAGTACTTCTAGAGTCCACTTCTTCCCCATACTACAAGTGAAAGGGAAAACGTAAAGACTACCATTAAAGCAGCCCAAGCGAGACTTACTATATCCATGTGAATTATGTCCTCTATCTCTATGAATATGAAGGAATTATTGTTCACTAATACTAATAAATAAGAAAATCACTAGCGAAGAGTCAAAGGGTGATTCTGACCCAACCCCGTTGATAAAACAATCCAATAAATCCAATTATAACAAGTTCTTATAATTATAAGATTTCTAGGATAATCGGAAAATATTAAGCACCAGTAAAATATGCGGAACCAGTCCTTGAAGTATCAAAGGAATGTTACTAACATGGAGTAATAATAAAACAAACCCATTTTTTCTTTTGTTGTCCTTCATTTCATTAAGTAAAAAGTTAAAAAATATAGAATATAGAATTAAGATAGATCACTATCTATCGCATACCCCTATTTCTTTCCCATTTTTCCCAGTTGAGCCACGTCTCCGATTGGTTCTATGAAATAATTGAAGATGCCCTATCCCGTTCTTGATTAGAGGTTATTGAAAAGTCAAAATTCATTTTTGTACTTTAATAGATATATATATATAAATCTAAGTTAATATATATAACTATAATATATAACTATTAATATATAACTATAAACTAATAAATAAAGTAATAAAAGAAGTAAAGGCCAATTATCTATTCAATCTTATTATATTCAATGCATGCCGAAGTACTCAAAGACTTTCATGAGTCTGTATACAAAATATCTTCCGTCCTTTCCGCAACTAATAATT